AGAGATGGCCGAGCGGTCCAAGGCGTAGCATTGGAACTGCTATGTAGGCTTTCGTTTACCGAGGGTTCGAATCCCTCTCTCTCCGTCCCTTCACGGAATTCGCGAACCTTATTGACCACAATGTATCAAATCAAATTGAATACTTCCAGCAAAGGGATCTTTCTTTGATATAAATTCTTGATTACTCATTTTTGTAGTTTTGTAGTACGGAAAAATACTGGAAAGAGCGGCCAAGGAATGAAAATATCCCCGCCGATCTATGATACATAACTGGGAACTCCCCTATACTTAGGTCGATTTATTTTGTCGAAAAGGGGGCCAAAATTTCCGAAGCTTTGTTCTTTTAGTTAGGTTCAAGTTTGACGGGAATAATATTCTACAACTCGCAACTCTTCGATTTTCAAACCAACCCGACGACGAGCTATTATTTGCTTGACTAATCCTTTATATTGGGATGAGTGAAGAGTCAAATGTTCTGGCAATTTCTTCTGGGAGGATGAAACAAGAGAATTTTGAATGAGAGCTCTGGTTTTTTGTTCATCCTTCGTTGTAATAATATCTCGGGGTTTGCAGCGATAACTTGGGATATCCACTAGACAACCATTAACTAAAATATGTCTATGATTAACTAATTGCCGGGCCCCAGGAATGGTCGAAGCCATACCCAATCGAAAAATTATGTTATCCAAACGCATTTCAAGTAATTGTAGTAAAACCTGACCTGTTGATCCTTTTGTTTTACTAGCGATACGAACGTATTTAAGTAATTGTCGTTCTGTCAGACCATAATGAAAACGCAATTTTTGTTTTTCCTCTAGACGACTCCGATATTGAGATTTTTTGTTGTTCTTTCTCTTTTGACGATCGGGGGCGGGGAGGCGTTTACTAGTTAGTCCCGGTAAAGCCCCTAGACGTTTTATTTTTTTGAGACGAGGCCCTCGGTAACGAGACATAAAGACTCCTTTTTTATTGAAAATGGAATTGACTAAATTAAGACTGAACTAAATGCTAAATGAAGCAAAATTAACGGAAGTACTGTACTCCAAAGAAGAATGCGATGAATTGTATCAATATTCAGACTCTTTGGTATATATAGCAAGTTAAGAATACTTTTATTGATTTGTTACTAACTGCTCGAAGCTTTTTTTTTTTTCATAGTTGGAAGTTCTTACGACATACTCGATCAGTTACTTTTTGAAAGATGGTAAAGAAGTCTTTTCAATATTCCATTCCTTGATGTCAAGGAGAATTCATATTTCAAAGTAGCAAATCGAACAAATAAAAAAGCCGGCTATCGGAATCGAACCGATGACCATCGCATTACAAATGCGATGCTCTAACCTCTGAGCTAAGCGGGCTCACATAACAGAAATTTTGCATAGGAATTCCGCAAACTGCCAAGATCTTAGCTATTCAGAAATCCTCTAGCATTCTAGCACATAGAAAGAAAAGAATAGAAATCGAATTCAGAATGAATATTCTCTAACAAGAAATCTCAAATCGAATTTTATATCCTTTTTCAATTGAAATCAATCGAATTTTTCTTTTGATTTTCAATATCTCATTGATTCTAGTTTTCGTTTTTAATTATAGGATTCTCTTTTCTATTTATATGAATATGATTCTAAAGAATCAAGATAATAAGGATACAATACAGAACAGAAAAAAAAAAATGAGACATTCCTCTGGTTTCATTCAGAGCGATAAGACAACAAAGAATCGACCGTTTAAATATAAAAAACGGCACATTAAAAATGAGAAGAAGAGAGGCATATATTCTGTGGTATAGATCTATCCATGTTGAATTGCGGATTCATCAATGCTAGAATCATTTCTGATTGGCCAAAATACCCGTTCTCCGATAGATAAGGAGAGATAAGATACATAATAAATCAAATAGGAGTAAACTAAACGGATAAACTTTTTAGATTTTTAGATATAGAATCCTATCTAATCTAATGAATTCAAAGGTTACGGTATAAACAAAAATAAAAGAAAAATGAGAAAGAAAAGAAAGAGGGGGAAGGGGGTCCTAGTTTCAAAACAAAAGGGGGATATGGCGAAATTGGTAGACGCTACGGACTTGATTGGATTGAGCCTTAGTATGGAAACCTACTAAGTGAAAACTTTCAAATTCAGAGAAACCCTGGAATCAAAAATGGGCAATCCTGAGCCAAATCCTGTTTTCAGAAAAAAGGGGGGGTTCCGAAAACAAGAATCCAAAAAGGATAGGTGCAGAGACTCAACGGAAGCTCTTCTAACGAATGGGGTAGACTGCGTTGCTAGAGGAATCCTTCCAAGGAAGGGATAAAGGATGAACCTAGAGACATACGTATACTGAAAAAATCAAACGATTCATATTAATTCCTCCCCGAATCCTTCTTTTTTTTTTATATGAAAAATGGAAGCATTATTGTGAATCGATCCCCACTAATTCAGTGATCAAATCATTCACTCCATAGTCTGATAGATCTTTTACCGAACTGATTAATCGGACGAG